GGGAATTGCACGTATAGAGATTCAAAAAAGACTGGATCTAATTCAGGTGATAATCTATATGGGATTTCCTAAATTATTAATTGAAGATAAGCCACGAAAACTCGAAGAACTACAGATGAATGTGCAAAAAGAACTTAATTGTATGAACCGAAAACTCAACATTGCTATTACAAGAATTGGAAATCCTTATGGGCACCCTAATATTCTTGCCGAATTTATAGCCGGACAATTAAAGAATCGAGTTTCATTTCGAAAGGCAATGAAAAAGGCTATTGAATTAACTGAGCAAGCGGATACAAAAGGAATTCAAATACAAATTGCAGGGCGTATCGACGGAAAAGAAATCGCACGTGTCGAATGGATCCGAGAAGGTAGGGTTCCTCTACAAACCATTGGAGCGAAAATTGAGTATTGCTCTTATAGAGTTCGAACTATCTATGGGGTATTAGGAATCAAAATTTGGATATTTATAGACGAAGAATAATAAGAATAAGACTCTACTTGTCTTTACGTTCTATTCTGCGATAGAACAAAAAATGAGAAATTCTTTGATTTTTTGATTGAACATAAAAATAAAAAAATGAGCAGTTCTAAATTCTATAAGGTTAAATAAAAATTGGATTGATCATTTGATATAATTGCTATGCTTAGTGTGCGACTCGTTGGGTTTTTTAGGCTTAGGATTCAAAAAAAATGGGCGGACCACAGTATAAGCTAATAACTATAGCACTAATAACCAACTCATCGCTTCGGATTATCTGGATCCAAAGAATCAGTCAAGATATGATATATTGGTCATATCATTATAGCAACTGAATTTTTTTTGCATTAAGTAAAAGACAAAACCAATCTGATTATGAATAGATCGAAATTGTGAAGCAAAATAAAAAGTATGTGGATAAATAGAAGGATGAGAGAAAGAGAGAAACAGAAATAGCAATGAAATGATATAGGATTCCAATATGTAAGGTCTATGAAGCATCTCATAAAGAGCAATGTAATAGAGCATCAATAGAGATTCATCAATAATTAGATGAATATCTGTTCATTGAAGAAAAAATCAAGAGCCTTAACTTAAGTCAATAAAGACTGAGAAGGTTGACTCAAGAACAAATTTTATTTTTATTTTATTAAATAAATAGAAATATTAAATTAAGGCTCCATTGGAGAATTCAGACCTAAGCATTAATCGAGAGCGATGGGGACGACGGAACCCGTGAATGCGGAGGATTCTATTGAAAACGAATCCTAATGATTTATCGGGGAGGATGGCGGAACAAACCAGAGACCACTGCATTTCTTTTTATTCTGATTCTGAGAGGTCATGGGTTAACCCGACAACTGAACTAGAAAAAGAGTAAATATTCGCCCGCGAAAATTTGAGTTTAATTTTATTTGATTGTTCAATTTTTGTCGATCTGAATCTGATATGAATATGATAAAAAACAAAATAAAGATTCGTTATAACATTATAACAAAACCAAGATAAGACATTATCTAGAAATAGAATCCGTGTTTAATTCCTTATACTTATATATATCCAATAGATCCAAACAAGATATACAAATTTCTAATAGATCAGATAAAATCGCAAAGCAAAGAATCCCAAGATTCAATTATTCATTAACTACCTGTATATCTTAAGATTAAGAATTAAATATTTTTTTAGTCATTTTTTTTTTCGCGAGGAGCTGGATGAGAAGAAACTCTCATGTCCAGTTCTGTAGTAGAGATGGAATTCATAAACAACAACCATCAACTATAACCCCAAAAGAACCCGATTTCGTAAACAACATAGAGGAAGAATGAAGGGGATATCGTATCGAGGTAATCGGATTTGTTTCGGTAGATATGCTCTTCAAGCACTTGAACCCGCTTGGATTACATCTAGACAAATAGAAGCGGGGCGCCGCGCAATGACACGAAATGTACGCCGTGGTGGAAAAATATGGGTACGTATATTTCCAGACAAACCCGTTACGGTAAGACCTACAGAAACACGTATGGGTTCGGGGAAAGGATCTCCCGAGTATTGGGTAGCTGTCGTTAAACCGGGCAGAATACTTTATGAAATGAGCGGAGTAGCCGAAAATATAGCCAGAAAGGCTATTTCAATAGCGGCGTCAAAAATGCCTATAAAAACTCAATTCATTATTTCAGGATAGGAATATAGAACCAAAGGAAAGAAGTCTTGTCTTGGGAATAAAAAAACAATTGTGAGTTTCCTTTTTTTTTGACAAACAATATTTCTTTTTTTCTTCGTCCTTTGTTACATTGAAAAAAGAGATTAAAAAAATGATTCAACCTCAGACCCATTTGAATGTAGCAGATAACAGCGGGGCCCGAGAATTGATGTGTATTCGAGTCATAGGAGCTAGTAATCGGCGATATGCTCATATTGGTGACGTTATTGTTGCTGTGATCAAGGAAGCAGTACCAAATACACCTCTAGAAAGATCAGAAGTGATCAGAGCTGTAATTGTACGTACTCGTAAAGAACTCAAACGCGACAACGGGATGATAATACGATATGATGACAATGCTGCCGTTGTCATTGATCAAGAAGGAAATCCAAAAGGAACTCGAATTTTTGGTGCGATCGCCCGGGAATTGAGACAGTTAAATTTCACTAAAATAGTTTCATTAGCTCCCGAGGTATTATAAGACGAGACCCAAGTATAGTTAGAGTATTTAGAGTATTTAAATGGCATAGATTAATTAGTAGATTGTGTCTCACGTATATACCTTTACTAAGTAAAAAAAAAAGACCACGTTGGTTATATCAAAATTCGGGAGCAACAAAAATTTTAGTTTACCATGGGTAAGGACACTATTGCTGACATAATAACCTCTATACGAAATGCTGATATGAATAGAAAAGGAACGATTCAAATAGGATCTACTAACATCACTGAAAACATTGTTAAAATACTTTTACGAGAAGGTTTTATCGATAACGTAAGGAAACATCGGGAACGCAACAAATATTTTTTGGTTTTAACCCTACGACATAGAAGGAATAGAAAAGGACCACATAGAACTATTTTAAATTTACGACGGATCAGTCGACCAGGTCTACGAATCTATTCTAACTATCAACAAATTCCTAGGATTTTAGGCGGGATGGGGATTGTAATTCTTTCTACTTCTCGGGGTATAATGACAGACCGGGAGGCTCGACTAGAAGGAATCGGTGGAGAAATTTTGTGTTATATATGGTAATCTGTCCGGTATACGAATTGTATCCGAAACTCTCCATTTGTGCAAAAAAAAAAGAAAAAAGCACGGGTTGTCTAATAGAACTCCTCCTGCCCTACGGTAGTTGATACGTCAAGGAAGTTTTACCTGGAATAAAAGAACAAAAAAATGGATTCATGAAGGTTTAATTAGTAAATCACTCCCACTCCGGATTCCTTTAGATAATGAATAACTGATTTTAGGTTATGTTTCGGGAGAGTTTTACCAACGTGGGATAGAGTCAACAAAAGTGAAGTAAGTGCTTATGATTCAACCAGGGGGGCGTATAATTTATAGACTTCGCAACAAGGATTCGAACGATTAGGTAGTTTTTTCAACTTCAAGATTCCTTTTGGGGGGATCCAATTCAAATTTCAAGAAACTTATTTTCTTCCAATAAGCGAATTCGTAAAAATTTAAGGAATAACAACTATGAAAATAAGGGCTTCCGTTCGTAAAATTTGTGAAAAATGTCGCCTAATCCGTAGGAGGGGACGAATTATCGTAATTTGTTTTAACCCGAGACATAAACAAAGACAAGGATAATCTTTCTATTCTAAAAAGAACTCCTGAAAGAAAAGAAACTAATCTTAAAGAAAGCGATAAACAAATAAAAATAGAAGATCTGTTTTGACATGAAATGGATATATCCATATATCTCTGACTTATCTTTATGAAATGATAAAATATGGCAAAACCTATACCAAAAGTTGGTTCACGTAGGAATGGGCGCAGTAGTGCACGGAAAAGTGCACGTAGAATACCAAAAGGAGTTATTCATGTTCAAGCAAGTTTCAACAATACCATTGTTACTGTTACAGATGTACGGGGTCGGGTAATCTCTTGGTCCTCCGCCGGCACTTGTGGATTCAAGGGTACAAGAAGGGGGACCCCTTTTGCTGCTCAAACCGCAGCGGGAAATGCTATTCGAGCAGTAGTAGACCAAGGTATGCAACGAGCAGAAGTTATGATAAAGGGTCCTGGTCTCGGAAGAGATGCAGCATTACGAGCTATTCGTAGAAGTGGTATACTATTAAGTTTCGTACGGGATGTAACCCCTATGCCACATAATGGCTGTAGACCCCCTAAAAAAAGACGTGTGTAGAAATAAACACTAAAGAGATTTCAAGAGAAATAAATGATTCAATGATCTGATCAAATAAAATAATATTACTATGGTTCGAGAGAAAGTAAAAGTCTCTACTTCGACTCGGACACGACAGTGGAAGTGTGTTGAATCAAGAACAGATAGTAAGCGCCTTTATTATGGACGCTTTATTCTGTCTCCACTTATGAAAGGCCAAGCCGACACAATAGGCATTGCGATGCGAAGAGCTTTGCTTGGAGAACTAGAAGGAACATGCATTACACGTGCAAAATCTGAGAAAATACCCCACGAATATTCTACCATAGTAGGTATTCAAGAATCAGTCCATGAAATTTTAATGAATTTGAAAGAAATTGTATTGAGAGGGAATTTGTATGGAACTCGTAACGCCTTTATTTGTGCCAAGGGTCCCGGATATGTAACTGCTCAAGACATCATCTTACCACCTTCTGTGGAAATCGTTGATAATACACAGCATGTAGCCAGCCTAACCGAACCAATTGATTTGTGTATTGGATTACAAATCGAGAGAAATAGAGGATACGGTATAAAAACGCCAAAGAACTTTCACGACGGAAGTTATCCTATAGATGCTGTATTCATGCCTGTTCGAAATGCGAATCATAGTATTCATTGTTATGGGAATGATAATGAAAAACAGGAGATCCTTTTTCTAGAAATATGGACAAATGGAAGTTTAACTCCGAAAGAAGCACTTCATGAAGCCTCTCGCAATTTGATTGATTTATTTATTCCTTTTCTACATGCGGAAGAAGAAAACTTACATTTAGAAAACAATCAACACGATGTTACTTTACCTTTTTTTCCGTTTCATGATAGATTAGTTAAACTAACAAAAAAGAAAAAAGAAATAGCATTGAAATCGATTTTTATTGACCAATCAGAATTGCCTCCCAGGATCTATAATTGTCTCAAAAAGTCCAATATACATACATTATTGGACCTTTTGAATAACAGTCGAGAAGACCTTATGAAAATGGAACACTTTCGCATAGAAGATGTAAAACAAATATTGGGCATTCTAGAAAAGAAGTAGAAAAAGCATTTCGAAATTGATTTATCAAAATTTTTAATCCAATGGATTTTGAACCTTCAGCACAATCCATAGATTCGGACCAGAATTGAATAAATGTATCTAGGGAGAATTCACTTTGCCTTTGAAGTGACTACTCCCTAGATACGCACATCATGATATTTTTTTTTAATTGATTCAATTTAAAAAAGACCTAAAGTTAGGGATTTATCAATCGGTAATGTTGCTCCAATACCCAACCAAAGGGCTACTGCAGTACCAATCAAAAAAACGGTTGTCGCTACTGGACGACGAAATGGATTTTGGAATTTATTAACATTTTCCAAAAACGGTACTGTTAATAATCCCGCGGGTACTGAAACCATTAAAAGAACACCCAATAACTTGTTAGGTACTGTACGAAGTATTTGAAATACAGGAAAGAAATACCATTCAGGTAATATTTCCAAAGGAGTTGCAAATGGATCCGCGGGTTCACCAATCATTGAAGGTTCTAGAACCGCTAAGCCCACGTTACAAGCAATAGTACCGAGAATTACTACTGGAAAAATATATAAAAGATCATTGGGCCATGCGGGTTCCCCATAATAATTATGACCCATACCTTTAGCTAATTTAGCTCTTAATACAGGATCGTTCAAGTCAGGTTTTTTTGTTATTAGGATAGGTGAATTTTTCTAGATCCATCCCCCAAAGGAACCGGACATGATAATTTTTCATCATCCGGCTCAAGCAAAAGTCAATCGAATCAAATGGATACAAACGGATACCTATAAAATAAATCTATATTCTATATGTTTAAAATAAATCTATATGTTATCCCCACATATATGAATGGTTCCACATGTAAGAAAAAAGGTACCCGATTCCATTTTACGGAGTTGCAATTATACATTCCAAGGAATTTCATTTTTACAGGTAAATGCTCAATACCCAAGTAGGCGTACAAAGTTGATCGTGATCAAGTGCTTTATGGGTCGTCTTAGGCCTTGCGATTCACCTTTATCCCAAAAATATATCGAGATTTTTTACATACAAAGGATTTACTTGTTACTAATATAGTCTAGCCTTTGCTCTTCTTTAGATCCCTTGTTTCACTCCGATAGTATAATTAAATCGGGTCGATGCAGAAGAAATGAATGCATTTTCATACTATTAAGATAAGAAAGTAAAAAAAAAACTAAAATCTAATTTGGATTATGCCAAATCACTTATTCTACTGGATCTTACGGAGCCCTATTTATACACAACATCGTCAGGTCTGATCATAGAAAAGATTCTCTTCAAGCGAACCAGCCTATCCTTTGTATGGGGCTTACACGGTGGTTGAAACAAAGACACATTTGGTTGTGAATTCCAATGTAGCAGATAAAGGCATATTTCTGCACGGCCCAATCAATAGTTCAAGTCACACACTCCCATAATCCATTTTCTCTTCGGGGAATTCCCTTCAACTATTCATGTCATATCAAATAAATAATAGAATATTGTTGTAGTTGAAAGGAAATATCCAAATACATGTCTTATTTTTTTTTCAATAATCCATATTTGTAGCAATGAAATACTATTGTTCCTCCCCCAAGTAATAAGATAAATTATTGGTTACAATATAGCTATGGTCTATATTCTCTATAAAGGACCAGAAATGCCTTGCTTACGTATCATTAGGAAATGCATTAACATAAATACAGCAGTAAGAAGGGGTAATACAAAAGTGTGTAAACTATAAAAACGGGTCAAAGTGGATTGTCCCACACTAGCACTTCCACGTAATAACTCTACCAAAGGCGATCCTATTACCGGAATAGCGTCCGGAACGCCTGTTACAATTTTGACTGCCCAATAACCAACTTGGTCCCGAGGTAAGGAATAACCTGTTACGCCAAAAGATGCGGTCAACACACCCAGAACCACGCCTGTAACCCAAGTTAATTCGCGAGGTTTTTTAAAACCACCAGTGAGATAGACACGAAATACGTGCAGGATCATCATTAAGACCATCATACTTGCCGACCATCGATGAACTGATCGGATTAACCAACCAAAGTTAGCTTCAGTCATTATGTATTGAACAGAAGCAAAAGCCTCAGTAACGGTTGGACGATAGTAAAAAGTCATAGCAAATCCTGTAGCTACTTGTACCAAAAAACAAGTAAGCGTAATTCCTCCTAGACAATAAAATATGTTAACATGAGGAGGAACATATTTACTAGTTATATCATCTGCAATCGCCTGAATTTCGAGGCGCTCTTCGAACCAATCATAGACTTTATTGAGATAGGTAAACCAAGAGGACCCCCCCCCGAGAACCGTATATGAGAATTTCATCTCGTACAGCTCAAACAAAAACAACCAAGTAATAGCTGAAACGGATATGGAATAGAAAGTTTGAAACTTCTTAATCTTTTCATTCAATTTTATCTGAAGACACAAAAGAGTGAAAATCCGAAAGCTCTTTTTTGTAGTTGTAATTATAATGCCAAAAAATCAAGTCGGCGCAGTCGTCTTTATGTTGAGCGTTACAGGCCTCTTGAATCTTCTATTTACCTACTTATTTATTTTTCTTTGCTTTGATTTGTTCTTTGTATGAAATGTGGCTTTATTCTTGTTTTCTTTCTTTTTGATAGGAATTCTCTTGTTAAGACCCTATGAATCAATTGAAACTTCAGATTCATACCAGAACCGCGATGATTCAATCAAACCTTCAAACTAAGTCCAAAGATTCTTTGAGTAAGAACCATTGGATCATCACTTATTCAATCAATAGAATAGATATAATAAAAAAAAATACAAAGAAAAGAAAGGTTTGTCCTTTGATCAAAATAAGCATAAACTAAATGAGAGTTTGAAAGAATAAAAAATCTTTCGATTTATAAATAATATAACTCTTTCTTTGAATTTTTTTTTGAGTCCGGCCGCGAGGTTTGAATATTAAGTATGAATCATAGTTCAAATACTTTGTGATCCATTTCATATATTCCGTGCTCCAGATACTAGAATGACTATCCGACGGGATAAAACTATCTCGATCAAGATGACAGACCCATTTTCTGTACTATCAATAGGATCAATTATAACAAGTCACACACTCATATTCCGGAAATACAGAAACAAATAAATTTCGCGGTCGAACTACCGAAATAGAATGGGGCTAAAAAAATCCGAGAACTAAAAGTTTCACTTTTTGTATTGAAAAGCGAGGCTTCGTGATTCTTGTGAATCTAATTCATTGAAATTCCATCCAGTAAAACGGAAGAATTATAAATCTCCAAAATAATAGATAAGAATATCGCAAATAAAGCCATTGCGACACCCATCAAAGGAGTCGTTCCCCATCCAGGGGCTACCTTACCATATTCCGAATTCAATGGTTTCAAAAAATCCCCTACAACAGTTCGTCTTGGACCAGATCTAGAACTACCCTCAACGGTTTGTGTAGCCATAAATCTTATTTTGTATTCAGTGAGATCTGTTGACTTTGTATATCATTCCGCTGTAAATAAACAATCTTATCATAGACCCATTGTGATCTTGAAATTATATAATAATGGAAACAGCAACCTTAGTCGCCATCTCTATATCTGGTTTACTTGTAAGTTTTACTGGGTACGCCTTATATACTGCTTTTGGGCAACCCTCTCAACAATTAAGAGATCCATTCGAGGAACACGGGGACTAATTGAAGTAATGAGCCTCCCAATATTGGGAGGCTCATTACTTCAATTGAGATAATGAAAAATCATTTCATTTTTTTAGTTAGAATTTTAGGCGGTTCTCGAAAAAAGATAGCGAAAAAAATTATCCCTAGAGTAGATACTAAGAGGAATGTATAAACCAATGCTTCCATAAATTCGATCGTGGTTTACAATTATAGCTTCCGTACCTGTTTATTTGGAATCATCTCCCGAATAAAATAAAGAAAGAACAAGAATCAAAGAAAAGGCAGCGATTTAAATCAAGATTTTTCCAGCAGCCTATGGCAAATCACAAATAGAAGTAGAAGCGAAAAATAACAAAGCAATCTTGCATCAGACTACTTGTCTTCTTGTAGTTGGATCTCCAAGTTTTTGGAATGCTCCAAATTCCACTTGAGCATCCAAATCTGGATCAATACCGGCAAAAACATCTCTGAACAGGGTTCTAGCACCATGCCAAATGTGTCCGAAGAAGAAAAGCAAGGCAAACGAAGCATGCCCAAAAGTAAACCAACCCCTCGGACTGCTACGAAAAACACCATCGGATTTCAAAGTAGCACGATCTAATTCAAAAATTTCACCCAATTGAGCACGTCTAGCATATTTTTTCACAGTAGCAGGATCACTATAACTCACTCCATTGAGTTCGCCGCCATAGAACTCAACAGTTACACCTACTTGTTCGACACTATACTTTGATTCTGCCCTTCTAAAAGGGACATCCGCTCTAACAATTCCGTCTCCGTCTACCAAAACAACCGGAAATGTTTCAAAAAAAGTAGGCATACGACGTACAAAAAGTTCACGCCCGTCTTTATCTCTAAAGATAGGGTGCCCTAACCACCCAACGGCTATTCCATCCCCGTTGTCCATTGAACCCGCTCTGAATAATCCTCCTTTTGCCGGATTATTGCCAATGTAATCATAAAAAGCTAATTTTTCAGGAATTTTAGACCAAGCTTCTGATAAACTTTGATTTTCGGCTAACCCAGCACTAACCCTTCGATATATTTCTTGCTGGAAGTATCCTTGATCCCATTGATAACGAGTAGGACCAAATAATTCGATGGGGGTAGTTGCTGAACCATACCACATAGTTCCGGCAACAACAAAAGCTGCAAAAAAGACAGCAGCTATACTACTTGAAAGGACGGTTTCAATATTTCCCATACGTAATCCTTTGTATAAACGTTGGGGCGGGCGGACACTAAGATGGAATAAGCCCGCTAATATGCCCAATGTCCCTGCTGCAATATGATGAGAGGCTATTCCTCCCGGAACAAAAGGATCAAAACCTTCCACGCCCCACGCCGGATTTACAGGTTGGACCTTGCCAGTTAGTCCATAAGGGTCCGACACCCATATTCCAGGACCATACAATCCTGTTACATGAAATGCGCCAAAGCCAAAGCAAGCCACTCCTGAGAGAAATAAATGAATTCCAAAAATCTTGGGCAAATCCAAAGAAGGTTTTCCTGTGCGCTCATCACAAAAAATTTCTAGATCCCAATATACCCAATGCCAGATAGCTGCCAAGAAGCACAAGCCAGAAAACACAATATGTGCTCCGGCCACACCTTCGTAACTCCAAATACCCGGATTTGTTATAGTCCCCCCTGTAATACTCCAACCGCCCCATGAATTGGTTATTCCTAAACGAGTCATGAAGGGTATAACGAACATACCTTGTCTCCACATTGGATCAAGAACGGGATCGGAGGGATCAAAAACGGCTAATTCATATAGAGCCATTGAACCGGCCCAACCAGCAACCAGAGCCGTATGCATTATATGAACAGAAAGCAAGCGACCGGGATCATTCAATACGACAGTATGAACACGATACCAAGGCAAACCCATGGAAATACCCCTTTATCAACGAAAAATAGACACTATGTAACTTTATTGCATTGGAATACCTCCCCTTTTCGGTGGATTCTTTCGGAGAAAGGATTAATATTTGTTCTATTCCATTAGTAATTAAGGGAAGAATTCGGCTCAGAAGAAAAAAGAGAAGCAGATCTATTCTATACCCGATAAGTATCAATACGCAATGGGGGTTGATCCTATTTTTTATGAATGAACGCATCCCTATTTGTTCGTCATTCAAAGGACCTATTGGTAAGAATTCTCTTTCATTCATTCTGTCTTTCTTTATTTTATGGCCTTATTCTATCTATGTATAAAATAGGAGGCCAATATTATTAAGACCATTATTACGCTTCCAGATCAAAGTGAAATATAGTATTTAATTCTTTTTCTTTCCTTTAATGCCTATTGGTGTTCCAAAAGTTCCTTTTCGAAATCCGGGAGAGGAAGATGCAGTTTGGGTTGACGTATAGTGCGACTTGTCAAATATATTGGGTCATATGGGATTCCCCCGTTCTCTCGCCCGATCGAGATATCCTCTGTTTCGCCCCAAAAAGATTGATTGAATTATCAAAAATTTGTAGCGCGAAGTGTAATGAAGTGCAATTAGAGATCCATTTCATTTTTTTTGGGGGGTATCCAGATTAATATTTTCAATTAGACTGATTTATGGTTGGCTTGGTTGGACCGAAAAAATGAAGCATCCAGGCTCCGTTTAGAAAAAACCCAATTGGTAATACATTTATGATTACCACCTATATCATAATCATAAATCTTTTTTATTTACAAATTCGAAATAGAAATAAGAACGATTTCAAACTATTAATCAATCGAATAATATGAGAAATACGTTGAATATTTGGCGGAAAACATGAAAGAAAAAGGAATTAAATTAAAATAAAAAAGGAAATGAAATCATAGCAAAAAGATGTGGTATTGGGTCATTTGTCCTATATGCGCAAATCAAAATCGGGCGGATCTTTACTCGGAGTAGAGCATAAACCTAAAAAAATTGAATAAAAAATTGATGAAACCCATTCAGGAACAAGAAAATGACATCATGATTTGGATTGAATCCCAATGAAAAAAAAATAGATCAATGAAAAGTTTGTGCGATAAGTTTAGCGAATTTTTTCTATATTATAGATTATAGGAAAACGGGCCAAAACTTATCTTTCTTTAATTTCATTTTGAATTTCATTTTATTTTTAAAATGTAAGAAAAAGCCCCTTCGTTAGAAATTAGAAGTTAGAAAAGGCACACTAGAAAAAACGAAGGATGGCTGGAATCTACACATTGATTTTTTTTTCGCAATTTTTGTTGAACCGTATGCATCAAAAGGTGCCTGTACGGCTACTAAGGGATACAATTTTATCCTAATCAACCGACTTTATCGAGAAAGATTACTTTTTTTAGGCCAAGAGGTTGATAGCGAGATCTCGAATCAACTTATTGGTCTTATGGTATATCTCAGTATAGAGAATGATACCAAAGATCTGTATTTGTTTATAAACTCTCCTGGCGGATGGGTAATACCCGGAGTAGCTATTTATGATACTATGCAATTTGTGCAACCAGATGTGCATACAATATGCATGGGATTGGCTGCTTCAATGGGATCTTTTCTCCTGGCCGGAGGAGAAATTACCAAACGTCTAGCATTCCCTCACGCTCGGCGCCAATGAGTTTTTTTATTTGATGGAAAGAAAAAAGAAGACTATGCCTTCGCCATATGAAATATGAATTAGTAAGTAATAATAGCATGGCACTTCGAATTCGATATGAAATTTTTTTTTGATTTCTTTTTTTTTTTCAAAACATTAGATTATGTATCGAAAGAGTAGTATGAGAGAAAGGGCATTTCCAATTTTATCTTAGCTTTCGTGGGCCCATCTCAGCGTCACAAACTTTTTTTCTTTTCACACCAGAGGCTATTAACAATATTTATAACAATATTTATGTTATAAAATAAAAGAGTACGAAAAAAAAAAAGACTCTTTTTTTTCTTTCTTTTTTTTGAAAAAAAAAAGAAACTTTGGGATTGCTGAATTACAGACGAAATAAATATATAAAGCAACGGAGCCATCATAGTATTTTTGAACTTTTCCGAAAAAAAAAAGAAAAAAAAAAAGAAGGGTGGTAATTGGATTATTTAGTGATCTGGGTCTAATAGACGCTCTCTATATTTTCTCTTTTTCTTTTTTCGATGAAAGAAAAAAGAGAATTCCATTGTAAAGCCGTATGCAATGCACAAAAAATGCCTGTACGGTTGTTCAATTCTATCTTTTTTTTCTTATTATTCTTTAGCTATTTTTAGCTATTCTTCTCACCTCATTATGTGAGTTAGAAGAACCTTTTATTATGTTATATCATCAGGGTAATGATCCATCAACCTGCTAGTTCTTTTTATGAGGCACAAACAGGAGAATTTATCCTGGAAGCGGAAGAACTACTGAAACTTCGCGAAAGCCTCACAAGGGTTTATGTACAAAGAACGGGCAAGCCCCTATGGGTTGTATCCGAAGACATGGAAAGAGATGTTTTTATGTCAGCAACAGAAGCCCAAGCTCATGGAATTGTGGATCTTGTAGCGGTTAAATAAGTTAAATAACAAATAGCAATAGCAACGATTTAACACCAATCCACAATTTAATTAAGATTGATTTAATCCCTCTTCTTCCTTTCCTTCTTAACTTAAGCCTAAGGGGTTAATATTTTATTAATCTATTAAATAGAAAAAGAAGTAATTCAGAATCATCTGGTTAGGATCGATCTAAACCAGTCTATTATGTATATGATTCAGTATGCCAACTATTAAACAACTTATTAGAAATGCAAGACAGCCAATTAGAAATGTCACGAAATCCCCTGCTCTTGGGGGATGTCCTCAGCGCCGAGGAACATGTACTAGGGTGTATGTGCGACTTGTTCAGATCATGGGCTGAGAAAAAGGAAACAACTTTTTCAGTATCAACGATCCGTACCAGTGAATAGAATGGGGTTCGTCCGTTCACTATCTAAAAAAGATAGATCTACCATATCCTTCTATTGTGTATGAAATTTATGGTTTCCATTGGCGCAAATCCAATCTTGGAATTTAAGATGAGAAAAAATTCCCCATTGGTAGCAAATGCTTATCCATTAAGCGGGGAAAATCCTATTTAAAAAGCAAAAAGATTATGCTTCGACTCTTGCAAAGAACGGACTAACAGGGTCAGCTGCCCAATTAATCCTCATCCTTACATACCGTTACTGTATAAGATAGATCTCGTTGTGAAAGATCTATTACTGGAAAATTTATGAGTAGAGCCGAAGAGTGTGAACTGTACAAGTTACCAATTAAATGAAGGAATGAGCTCCGGTGTATAGAGAGGACCTCACCGTTTAAGAAGTAACCATAGAAACGATGGAACCCACTATTTATTTATCCATTTCTATTTACTCCTTTATTTTAGTTAATATGCTTTTTTTGATACCTAGTATCAATACAATTTCTTATTTCAAGGCGAAATGAAATGTCTAGAAAAAAGGAAAAATCGTGGTCGGGACGGTTAGAGTAGCAAAAGCCATTGGAATTTTTATTTTATACATTGGAAGAATCCGTTTTGTTATTAATAGACTAGAAAAGAATAACTGAAAGAAAGAATTAGTTATTCATCAAAATTTCTTTTATTCAATGACCAGAATTAAACGGGGATATATAGCTCGTAGACGTCGAAAAAAAATTAGTTTATTTGCATCAAGCTTTCGAGGGGCTCATTCAAGACTTACTCGAACTATTACTCAACAAAGAATAAGAGCTTTGGTTTCGGCTCATCGGGATAGAGATAGGAAAAAAAGGGATTTTCGTCGTTTGTGGATCACTCGAATAAATGCAGTAATTCGCGGAGTAGGGGTATCCTATAGTTATAGTAGATTAATACACAATCTGTACAAGAAACAGTTGCTTCTGAATCGTAAAATACTTGCACAAATAGCTATCTCAAATAGGAATTGTCTTTATATGATTTCCAACGAGATTAGAAAATAAGGAGATCGGAAGGAATCCAACGAAATGCTTTAAATGAAATGGGGTTCCCTCGAGAATGAACTCGGGGAAGGTAGAGTAGAAATTAATATGATAAAAAATTCTGATTCTGATAAGGTTCTGATAAGGTCATCAAAACAAGATGAGCGAAGGCGCTCAATAAAAAAAATATTTTTTTTCTTCCCCAACCGGATTCGATTCTTTTGAAGGGGTAAGCCTATTTATTTCTGGTTCTAAGAGCAGTAGTTCTAGTGGTCGACTCGCTTCTTTCAAACTGTTTCTCATTATTAAGAAAGGGTAACGAAGATAAAATACGAGCTTGTTTTATAGCAATAGTAATTAATCGTTGTTGTTTTAAGGTCAATCTATTTACTCGCCTAGATAATATTTTTCCTTGTTCACTAATAAATCGACTAATTAAACTCATGTTTCTATAATCAATTCGATCCCCCGATTGGATCGGGGGCAAACGCCTACGAAAAGATCGCTTGGATTTAAGAAAGAGTCGCTTGGATTTATCCATGATTTCTTTATTCCTTATTTCTAAAAAGAATCCTATCCCTATCTCTATTTCTAAAATCCTATTTTGAAAATTCAAATTATAGAATTAATATAATAAATAGGATTTGGTTTGTTTATTTTATTATTGTTTATTTTATTATTATTTATCATTTAAATATATAATTAAAATATATATAAATTAAAATATATTAATAATATAGAAATAATATTAATAATATAGAAAGAAAATATGCGTTATATATAACTAATTATATACTTATACTTAATATATTATATACCTAATGTCATATTTTCATATTCTCGGTAAGTGGTGACATACGAGCACTTGATTCGATTTATTTCTTTATCTCCCCGTGAATTGTATGTTTGTAACAATAGGGACAGAATTTCTTCAATTCCAATCGACTGGGCGTATTGTGTCGATTTTTTTGAGTAATATACCTGGAAATACCCGTTGATTCCTTATTAACGCCGTTTCGAACACAACTGGTACATTCCAAAATAATCGTTACTCGGACATCTTTACTCTTGGCCATGAACCTCCTTTGAGTTTTTAATTGACCCAACTTTTCTATTTTCCGATCAAAAGCGAAGAAGAAAGGAATGAAAAAAAAAAAAGAAATAAAAGTTGCTAACTCAAAACCAAATCTTGAAAGATTTTGTTGCAATCAATATAGTAAATCAATATAGATTTAGAGTAATAGTAAATAATAAGAATAAGTAATACAACGATTTCGAACTCTATTTAGAATCAAACCACCGTACGGTATTTTCTTTAAGTATCTTGTAGGATACTGTTGTTCCAGCCACATTTCTCTTTTCGCTCTACTAGTAATTTAATTGGAGCTTGAACCCGAGTTTCGGTGAGGTTGAATCTACTTTTTTCGTTCTACCTTCCTTATTTATTTTATCTAATTCTTATCTAATTCGAAAAAAAAAAACTAAAAAAAGGGGGGGGCGAGAGAGTAGTCACAGATATTTGATTGTATCTCGATCTAATCTTTTTCGCCCCGTCCCGCGGCAATAACTAGAATTAAAAAAAAGGGAATGTTAACGCATCCGGGAAGAAACGATTGATCTCTATTAATAAACCCGCTAAAGAACCGAACCAGAGAGTACTTAGTACCGGTGCTACGGAAAGATATGTTTTTAGATCTCGCATTTAAAATCCTCCTTATTTATCGTATTACATTATGGTAATACATATATAATCGCATGTATGTGTGGTTAAAGACCACTTGGATTTGTCTATTTGTACCCGGAATTCCTAATTCAAAATTCAAATTTAAATGTACAATGATTCGATAGATAAGATTTTCCCTTTCTTAAAACAGCAAAACAAAATAGGTCCCTTTCCGCCTGAGAATTCCCGCTAAAAATATGAATTTATTATTCATTATATGGTTGTTATATGATATGAGACCAAAAAGAGGAAATGGAAAGATCCGTTTTGTTTTTGTATATCAATAGATGAAATAAGGGTGTGGAAAACAAGACAGGGATTCTCTACAATGACATTGTAGGCCCAATTGAAAGGGATGTAGCGCAGCTTGGTAGCGCGTTTGTTTTGGGTACAAAATGTCACGGGTTCAAATCCTGTCATCCCTACCTATTACTTCTCCTTTGAGCAGTAACGAGGGAGTCGTTTTAGATTGATTAAAATTAAGCATACATAATCTATCATTTTCTCATATTATATATGATATATGATAGTATAGTTGTGCGCGATGTATTGGGGTTATAAAATAAAAGAATTCTCTTTTTTACAGTCTTATTTATTATGATAAGAAAGCGCTCTTAGTTCAGTTCGGTAGAACGTGGGTCTCCAAAACCCAATGTCGTAGGTTCAAATCCTACAGAGCGTGATTCCGCTCTTGTTAGGTCGAAAATTACACCGAACTGAAAAAAAAAAAAATTGAACAGCAATTCGAATTTGACCTCCTTGGATTAAATTAGAAAATTCAAATTATTAAATAAATTGAAATTCA